ATAAGTCATATCATTGTAGCAACTGAAATATTTTTTGCATAACCAAAAAAGAAAAACCAATCAAATTATTGAGTTGTAAAGCAATAAAAGTATACAGATAAATGGAAGGGTGAGAGAAAGATAGAAAAAGAATATCAATGATATAAAATTCCAATATGTAAGGTCTATGAGTCATCTCATATAAAGGGAATGTAATAAAGCATCAATACTGATTAATCCATAATTAGACAAATCCATGCATAGAACAAAAAATCAAGAGCCCCGAGCCAATAAAGACTGAGAAGGTTGACTCAAAATTTCCTTAGGGGCTCCGTTGTAGAATTCAGACCTAACCATTAATCGAGAAGTGGTGGGAACGACAGAACCTGTGAATGCATAAGATTCTATTGAAAGCGAATCCTAATGATTCATTGGGTAGGATGGCGGAACGAACCAGAAACCTATTCGTTTATTCTGAGAGATCATGTGATAGACTAATCTTACAACTGAATGTTGAAAGAGTAAATATTCGCCCGCGAATTTTTTTTTTCTAAATAAAATTTTAGTCGATTCAATAGAATAATAAAAGGCAAAAGAAAATAAAGATTATAACGTTATACCAAAACAACATTATCTATAAATAGAATAGATTTAGAATTATTAATCTATTAGATGAATAGATGAAATTTAAAATAATCCCACGATTCCGTATATTATTCACCGTGTATATTATTTTTTAATCGTTTAATTCGCGAGGAGCTGGATGAGAAGAAACTCTCATGTCCGGTTCTGTAGTAGAGATGGATGGAATTGATAACCAACCATCAACTATAACCCCAAAAGAACCAGATTCCGTAAACAACATAGAGGGAGGATGAAAGGAATATCTTATCGAGGTAATCGTATTTGCTTCGGTAGATATGCTCTTCAAGCGCTTGAACCCGCTTGGATTACATCTAGACAAATAGAAGCAGGGCGGCGCGCGATGACACGAAATGCCCGTCGCGGTGGAAAAATATGGGTACGCATATTTCCAGACAAACCAGTTACAGTAAGACCTACAGAAACACGTATGGGTTCGGGGAAAGGATCTCCCGAATATTGGGTAGCTGTCGTTAAACCCGGTAGAATACTTTATGAAATGAGTGGAGTAGCAGAAAATATAGCTCGAAGGGCTATTTCAATAGCGGCATCTAAAATGCCTATACGAACTCAATTCATTCTTTCGGGATAGGAATGTAGAAACAAAGGAAAAGGGGTTTTTTGGATGAGAAAAAAATGAAGGTTTCTTTTTTTGTTTTGAACAAATAATATTTCTTTTTTTTTATTTAGACCTTGGCATTGAAAAAGAAAAAACCGATAAAAAAAAAATGATATGATTCAACCTCAAACCCATTTGAATGTAGCGGATAACAGCGGGGCCCGAGAATTGATGTGTATTCGAATCATAGGAGCTAGTAATAGACGATATGCTCATATTGGTGATGTTATTGTTGCTGTAATCAAGGAAGCAGTACCAAACACACCTCTAGAAAGATCAGAAGTGATTCGAGCGGTAATTGTACGTACTTGTAAAGAACTCAAACGCGACAACGGTATGATAATACGATATGATGACAATGCTGCAGTTGTTATTGATCAAGAAAAAAATCCAAAAGGAACCCGAATCTTTGGCGCGATCGCCCGGGAATTAAGACAGTTAAATTTTACTAAAATAGTTTCATTAGCACCTGAGGTATTATAAGGTAAGACCGTAATATAGTATTTGAATAAGACTGATTTATTAGTAGATTGTTTATCTATCATGTATATACCTTTTAAAATTAACTTTTAAAATTAATAAATATTTTATAATTCAGAAATAAAGAAAAAATAAAAAGAGCATGTTGATTATATCAAAATTCGGGGGCAACAAAAATCTTAGTTTATCATGAGTAAAGACACTATTGCTGACATAATGACCTCTATACGAAATGCTGACATGACTAAAAAAAGAACAGTTCGAATACCATCTACTAACATCACTGAAAATATTGTTAAAATCCTTTTACAAGAAGGTTTTATTGAAAACGTGAGAAAACATCAGGAAAGCAATAAATATTTTTTGGTTTTAACCCTACGACATAGAAGAAATAGGAAAGGACCATATAGAACTGCTTTAAATTTAAAACGGATCAGCCGGCCCGGTCTACGAATATATTCGAACTATCAACGAATTCCTAGAATTTTAGGTGGGATGGGAATTGTAATTCTTTCTACTTCTCGAGGTATAATGACAGACCGAAAGGCTCGAATAGAAGGAATAGGCGGCGAAATTTTGTGTTATATATGGTAATCTTTCTGATAGCCGAATTATACGCGGAACTTTCATATTTGTGAAAAAAGAGAAATGACAAGTTTATAGTATTACCCCTCTTACATTAGTTGATACGTCAAAGGGATTTTACCTAGAATGAAACGAAACAACAAAAATGGATTCATGAGGGTTTAATTACGGAACAACTTACCAATGGTATGTATCTTACGGGCTCGTTTAGATAATGAAAAGATAATTCTGGGTTTTTTAGTAAAGGATTGGGCGTAGTTTTATACGTAGACTACCAGGAAATATAATAAAAATTGAGTTAAGTCCTTATGATTCAACCAAAGGATATATAATTTATAGACTCAAAAGTAAAGATTCGAATGATTAGGTGATTTTTTTTTTCAATTTCAACATTCTTTCGTGGGGATACAATTCGAAGTTAAAAATTTCAAGAAACTTATTTTCTTCCAATAAGTAAATTCTGAATTAAGAAAAGGAAGTACAAATATGAAAATAAGGGCCTCTGTTCGTAAAATTTGTGAAAAATGTCGATTGATCCGTAGGCGGGGACGAATTATAGTAATTTGTTTCAACCCGAGACATAAACAAAGACAAGGATAATCTTTTTAAAAGAAAAAAGACTCTCGAAATCTAAAGGACCCGATGTACAAATAAATAAGTAAAAAAAAATATATAAGGATCTGTTTTGACATGAAATGGATATATCCATATATCTCTGACTTATATTTATGAGATGATAAAATATGGCAAAACCTATACCAAAAATTGGTTCACGTAGAAATAGACGTATTGGTTCACGTAAGAATGCGCGCAGAATACCCAAGGGAGTTATTCATGTTCAAGCAAGTTTTAACAATACCATTGTGACGGTTACAGATGTACGGGGTCGAGTAATTTCTTGGTCCTCCGCCGGAGCTTGTGGATTCAAGGGTACAAGAAGAGGTACACCATTTGCCGCTCAAACCGCAGCAGGAAATGCCATTCGGACCGTAGTGGATCAAGGTATGCAACGAGCAGAAGTCATGATAAAAGGCCCGGGTCTCGGAAGAGATGCGGCATTAAGAGCTATTCGTAGAAGTGGTATACTATTAAGTTTCATACGCGATGTAACCCCTATGCCACATAATGGCTGTAGGCCCCCTAAAAAAAGACGTGTGTAAAAATAAAATAAACATTGAAGAGATTTCAAGAGAAATAAATAATTCAATGATTTGATCAAATAATATACTATGGTTCGAGAGAAAGTAACAGTATCTACTCGGACACTACAGTGGAAGTGTGTTGAATCAAGAGCAGACAGTAAGCGTCTTTATTATGGACGCTTTATTCTGGCCCCACTTATGAAAGGTCAAGCCGATACAATAGGCATTGCGATGCGAAGAGCTTTGCTCGGAGAAATAGAAGGAACATGTATCACACGCGCAAAATCTGAGAAAATACCACATGAATATTCTACCATAGTAGGTATTCAAGAATCCGTACATGAAATTTTAATGAATTTGAAAGAAATTGTATTGAGAAGTAATCTGTATGGAACTTGTAACGCGTCTATTTGTGTGAAGGGTCCTGGATATGTAACTGCTCAAGACATTATCTTACCACCTTCTGTGGAAATCGTTGATAATACACAGCATATAGCTAACCTAACAGAACCAATTAATTTGTGTATTGAATTACAAATCGAGAGGAATCGCGGATATCGTATAAAAACGCCAAATAACTTTCAAGACGGAAGTTATCCTATAGATGCTGTATTCATGCCTGTTCGAAATGCGAATCATAGTATTCATTCTTATGTGAATGGGAATGAAAAACAAGAGATACTTTTTCTCGAAATATGGACAAATGGAAGTTTAACTCCTAAAGAAGCACTTCATGAAGCCTCCCGGAATTTGATTGATTTATTTATTCCTTTTTTACATGCAGAAGAAGAAAACTTACATTTAGAAAACAATCAACATAAAGTTACTTTACCCCTTTTTACTTTTCATGGTAGATTGGCTAAACAAAGAAAAAATAAAAAAGAAATCGCATTTAAATATATTTTTATTGACCAATCAGAATTGCTCCCCAGGGTCTATAATTGCCTCAAAAGGTCCAATATACATACATTAGTGGACCTTTTGAATAACAGTCAAGAAGATCTTATGAAAATTAAACATTTTCGCATAGAAGATGTAAAACATATATTGAACATTCTAGAAAGATAAAAGCATTTCGAATAAAGTGTTTGGGGTTATTTATTTATTTTTCTAAAGTTTTGTCTAAACAGATAAAAATTAGTTTTGAATCTTTAGCCCAATCCATATATTCGGAATAGGTCTAAAATTAAATTGAATAAATTAAATTGAATAGATGTATCTAGGGAAAATTCACTTTGAAGCGACTATTCCCTAGATACACATGTCGTAATATATTTTTTATTTCACAATCGAATCAATTTAAAAAAGACCTAAAGTTAAGGACTTTTCAATAGGTAGTGTTGCTCCAATACCCAACCAAAGGGCTACTGCAGTACCAATCAAAAAGACGGTTGTCGCTACGGGACGACGAAATGGATTTTGGAATTTATTAACATTCTCCAAAAAAGGTACTGTTATTAATCCCGCAGGTACTGAAACCATTAAAAGAACACCCAATAACTTATTTGGCACTGTACGAAGTATTTGAAATACGGGAAAGAAATACCATTCAGGCAATATTTCCAAAGGAGTTGCAAATGGATCTGCGGGTTCACCAATCATTGATGGTTCTAGAACCGCTAAGCCTACGTTACATGCAATAGTACCTAAAATTACTACTGGAAAAATATATAAAAGATCGTTTGGCCATGCGGGCTCTCCGTAATAATTATGACCCATCCCCTTAGCCAATTTAGCTCTTAACACAGGATCGTTCAAGTCAGGTTTTTTTGTTATTAGGATAGGTGAATTATTCTAGATCCATCCCCCGAAAGAACTGGACATGATAATTTTTCATCATCCAGCTCGAGCACGAATCAAATGGATACATATAAAAATCAAATGGATACATATAAAAACAATCAATATATTATCCACACATATATGAATGATTCTATGTAATAAAAAGGATTCCCTTTTTCGCAGTTGCAACAACTACCCATTGCAAGGAATTCAGTTCTTACAGATAAATGCTCAATACCCAAGTAGGCTTACAAAATTGATCATGATCAAATGCTTTATGGGTCGTCTCAGATCTTGCAATTGGCCTTTATCCCCTAAAATAAAATATCGAGACTTTTTACATACAAAGCAAAGAATTTACTTGTTACTAATATAGTCTAGCCTCTGTTCTTCTTTAGATCCCTTGTTTCACTCCGATAGTATCATAAATCGAGTCAATGCAGAGGAAATGAATACATTTCAATACTATTTAGTAAGTGAAATATATAAAACATAATCTGGATTATGCCAATCACTTATTCTACTGGATCTTACGGAGCCTATTCATATCATACACGACACGATCGGGTCTGATCATAGAAAAGATTCTCTTCAAACGAACCGGCCTATCTTCTGTATGGGGCTTACGCGGTGGTTGGAACAAAGACACATTGTTTTGTTGTGAATTCAAATGTGGCAGATAGATAAGGGCATATATCTGCAAGGCCCGATCAATAGTTCAAGTCACACACTCCCATAATCCATTTTATCTTCGGAAAATTCGCTTCAACTATGAGTGTCAAAAAAATAATAAATTTTTGTAGAGTTGAAGAGAAATATCCCAATACATGTCTTATTCTTTTCAATAATCCATATTTGTAGCAATGAAATACTATTGTTCCTACCCAGTGATAAATGATTGATTACAAATATCGGATGTATTCTTTATAAAGGACCAGAAATACCTTGCTTACGTATCATTGGGAAGTGCATTAACATAAATACGGCAGTAAGAAGAGGTAATACAAAAGTGTGTAAACTATAAAAGCGAGTCAAAGTGGATTGTCCCACACTAGCACTTCCGCGTAATAACTCTACCAGGGGCGAGCCTATTACAGGAATAGCATCTGGTACGCCTGTTACAATTTTTACTGCCCAATAACCAATTTGGTCCCAAGGTAAGGAATAACCAGTTACACCAAAAGATGCGGTCAATACACCCAAAACCACACCTGTAACCCAAGTCAATTCGCGAGGTTTTTTAAAGCCACCGGTGAGATAGACACGAAATACGTGCAGGATCATCATTAGGACCATCATACTTGCCGACCATCGATGAATTGATCGGATTAACCAACCGAAATTAGCTTCAGTCATTATATATTGAACAGAAGCAAAAGCCTCTGTAACGGTCGGACGATAATAAAAAGTCATAGCAAACCCTGTAGCTACTTGTACTAAAAAACAAGTAAGCGTAATTCCTCCGAGACAATAAAATATGTTGACGTGAGGAGGAACATATTTACTAGTTATATCATCGGCAATTGCCTGAATCTCAAGACGTTCTTCGAACCAATCATAGATTTTATTGAGATAGGTAAATCAAGGAAACCCCCCCCGGAGAACCGTATATGAAAATTTCATCTCGTACGGCTCAAACAGAAACGCCCAAATACTAGTTCTAACGGATGTGTGTAATAGAAAGTTTGAAATTTTTTAATTCTATGATTCAATTTTTTCTGAAGATATGAAAGAATAAAAATCCGAAAGCTCTTCTTTGTGGTTATAATGCCAAAAAATCAAGTCGGCTCATTCGTTTGATCGTTATAGGCCTCTTGAATCTTCTATTTACCTATTATCTTTGGTGTTATTTATCTGTAATGCGGCTTTACTGCTGTTTTCTTTATTATTGATAGGAATTCTCTTGTTAAGACCCTATGGATTGATTAAAACCTCAGATTCATACTAGAACCACGATGATTCAATAAAACCTTTTCAAACTAAGCTCCAAAATTCCCTGAGTAAGAATCATTGGATCATCACTTATTCAATGAATAGATATACTGACTAAAAATCCAAAGAAACCTTTGTCCTTTGATCAAAATAAGCATAAACTAAAGTTTGAAAGAATACAAATTTTTCTATTTAGAACTTCGAACTCTTTTAAAAAATTTTTTGAAGTCCGGACACGAGGTCTGACTATTAAGTATGAATCATAGTTCTAATACTTTAGTAATCTATTTCATATATTCCGTGCTCCAGATACTAGAATGAATATCCGACGAAGTAAAACCATCTCTATCAAGATGACAGCCCCATTCTCTGTCCTATCCATAGGATCAATTATACCAAGTCACACACTCATATTCCGGAAATACAGAAACAAAGAAATTCCACGGTCGAACTACCAAAATAGAATGGGATAAAAATCAGAAACCTAAAGGCTTCACTTTGTATTGAAAAAGCTAGTTAATGGTTCTTATCAATCTAATTCATTGCAATTCCATCCAGTAAAATGGAAGAATTATAAATCTCCAAAATAATAGATAGGAATATCGCAAATAGAGCCATTGCGAGACCCATCAAAGGAGTAGTTCCCCACCCGGGAGCTACTTTACCATATTCTGAATTCAATGGTTTCAATAAACTCCCTGCATTAGTTCGTTTTGGACGGCCAGATCTAGAATTACCCTCAATGGTTTGTGTAGCCATAATATTTTATATTCAGTAAGGTCTGTTGACTTTGTATACCATTCCGTTGTAAATAAATGATCTTATCATAGATCCATTGTGGTCTTAAAACTATATAATGTCTTAAAACTATATAATAATGGAAACAGCAACCCTAGTTGCCATCTTTTTATCTGGTTTACTTGTAAGTTTTACTGGGTACGCCTTATATACTGCTTTTGGGCAACCCTCTCAACAACTAAGAGATCCATTCGAGGAACACGGGGACTAGTTGAAGTAATGATCCTCCCAATATTGGGAGGATCATTACTTTCAATTGAGATAATGAAAAATCATTTCACCTTTTTAGTTGGAACTTTAGGCGGTTCTCGAAAAAAGATAGCGAAAAAAATTATTCCTAGAGTTGAGACTAAAAGGAATGTATAAACCAATGCTTCCATAGATTCGATCGTGGTTTACAATTATAGCTTCCATACCTGTTTATTTGGGATCGTCTCCCGGATAAATAAAGAACAAAAGTCAAAGATAAGGCAGTGATTCAAATCAAGATTTATCCGGTACCCTATATCAAATCAAAAAAAGAAAATAACAACGAAAAGTAACTAGTAACAAAGGGATATTGTATCAGACTACCTGTCTTCTTGTAGTTGGATCTCCAAGTTTTTGGAATGCTCCAAATTCCACTTGAGCATCTAAATCTGGATCAATACCAGCAAAAACATCTCTAAACAAGGTTCTAGCACCATGCCAAATGTGTCCGAAGAAGAAGAGCAAAGCAAACGAAGCATGCCCAAAAGTAAACCAACCCCTTGGACTGCTACGAAAAACACCATCGGATTTCAAAGTAGCACGATCTAATTCAAAAATTTCACCCAATTGAGCACGTCTAGCATATTTTTTCACAGTAGCGGGATCACTATAACTGACTCCGTTGAGTTCACCGCCATAGAACTCGACAGTTACACCTACTTGTTCGACACTATATTTTGATTCTGCCCTTCTAAAAGGAACATCGGCTCTAACAATTCCGTCTCCGTCTACCAAAACAACCGGAAATGTTTCAAAAAAAGTAGGCATACGACGTACAAAAAGTTCACGCCCCTCTTTATCTCTAAAGATAGGATGTCCTAACCACCCAACAGCTATTCCATCCCCGTTATCCATTGAGCCCGCTCTGAATAACCCCCCTTTTGCCGGATTATTGCCGATGTAATCATAAAAAGCCAGTTTTTCAGGAATTTTAGACCAAGCTTCAGATAAACTTTGATTTTCAGCTAATCCAGCACCAATTCGTCGATATATTTCTTGTTGGAAGTATCCTTGATCCCATTGATAACGAGTGGGACCAAATAATTCAATCGGGGTGGTTGCTGAACCATACCACATAGTTCCAGCAACTACAAAAGCTGCAAAAAAGACAGCAGCAATACTACTGGAAAGGACGGTTTCAATATTTCCCATACGTAATCCTTTGTATAGGCGTTGAGGTGGACGGACACTAAGATGGAATAGACCCGCCAATATGCCCAAGGTCCCTGCTGCAATATGATGAGAGGCTATTCCTCCCGGAACAAAAGGATCAAAACCCTCCACACCCCACGCTGGATTTACGGATTGTACCCTTCCGGTTAGTCCATAAGGATCGGACACCCATATTCCAGGACCATACAATCCTGTTACATGAAATGAACCAAACCCAAAACAAGCCACTCCTGATAGAAATAAATGAATTCCAAAGATCTTAGGCAAATCCAAAGAGGGTTTTCCTGTACGTTCATCAGTAAATATTTCTAGATCCCAATACACCCAATGCCAGATAGCTGCCAAAAAGCACAAGCCAGAAAACACAATATGTGCCCCGGCCACACCTTCATAACTCCAAATACCCGGATTCGTTACAGTACCCCCTGTGATACTCCAACCGCCCCATGAATTGGTTATTCCTAAACGAGTCATGAAGGGTATAACGAACATACCCTGTCTCCACATCGGATCAAGAACAGGATCAGAAGGATCAAAAACTGCTAATTCGTATAGAGCCATCGAACCGGCCCAACCAGCAACCAGAGCTGTATGCATTATATGGACAGAAATCAAACGACCGGGATCATTCAATACGACGGTATGAACACGATACCAAGGCAAACCCATGGAAATACCCCTTTATCAACGAAAAATAAACACAATGTAACTTTATTGCATTATAAAAAAATATGCTGTGGACCCTCTTTTTAGTGGATTATCTTGGATAAAGGATTAATATTTGTTTGATTCTTTTCGTAATAATTACTTTTAGTAATAATGAAACTATTTTGTTCGCAGGAACAAAAAGAAGCAGATCTATTCTACACCCGATAAGTACCAATACGCAATGGTAAGGGAGTTGATATTATTTTATATGAATGAATGCATATATATATTTGTTCATCATTCAAAGCACTTATTTGTAATAATTTTCCTTTATTCATTTTGCCTTCTTTTTTATGAACTTAGTCAATCTATGGATAAAATATGATAATAAAATATGGTAAAGGCCAATATTATTAGGACAACAAACCCATTGTTACGCTTTCACATCAAAGTGAGATATAGTACTTAATTTTTCTTTTATTTTATGCCTATTGGTGTTCCAAGAGTACCTTTTCGAAGTCCTGGAGAGGAAGATGCATTGTGGATTGACGTATAGTGCGACTTGTCAGATATATTGGGTCATATGGTATTTCCCCGTTCTCTTCCCCGATCGAGATATCCTCCCCTTCACCCAAGAAAGATTTATTTTATTATCAAAAATTTGGAGCGTGAAGTGCAATTAGATCCATTTTTTCGGGAGGGTATACAGATTAATATTATCAATTAGAATAATTTATGGTTGGCTTGGTTAGACCAATAAAATGAAGTATCCAGGCTCCGTTTAGAAAAAAAAACAAGTTGTAGCAAAAGGACGTGGTATTGGAGCATTTGTCCTATATGTGCAAATCCAAATCGGGCGGATCTTTACGCGGAGTAGAGCATAAACCTAAAAAAATTGAAGAAGCCCATTCAGGAACAAGAAAATTACATCGCGATTTAGATTGTATCTCGATGAAACAATACATCAATGAGAAGTTAGTTAGATAAGTTTAGTAATTTTTTTTATAGATAAACAAAACAGGCCAAAACCCATCTTTCTTGAACAATGAAAGAAAAGCCCCTTTTTATAAGTTAAAGCCTGGTATGAAAAAACAGAAAGCGCTAGAATCTACATCTACACATTGATTCTTTTTTTTCCTGATTTTTGTTGAACCGTATGCATCAAAAGGTGCATGTACGGTTTCTAAGGGATACAACTTTATCCCAATCAACCGACTTTATCGAGAAAGATTACTTTTTTTAGGCCAAGGGGTTGATAGCGAGATCTCGAATCAACTTATTGGTCTTATGGTATATCTCAGTATAGAGGATGATACCAAAGATCTGTATTTGTTTATAAACTCTCCTGGTGGGTGGGTAATACCCGGAGTCGCTATTTATGATACTATGCAATTTGTGCGACCAGATATACAGACAATATGCATGGGATTAGCCGCTTCAATGGGATCTTTTATTCTCGTCGGAGGAGAAATTACCAAACGTCTAGCATTCCCTCACGCTAGGGTAATGATCCACCAACCTGCTAGTTCTTTTTATGAGGCACAGACGGGAGAATTTATCTTGGAAGCGGAAGAACTACTGAAGCTGCGCGAAACCATCACAAGGGTTTATGTACAAAGGACAGGCAAACCTTTATGGGTTGTATCTGAAGACATGGAAAGAGATGTTTTTATGTCAGCAACAGAAGCCCAAGCTCATGGAATTGTTGATCTTGTAGCGACTGAATAAAAAAAAAAGGATTTCACACGAATTCGTGATTTGAGATTTTATCTTCGTACCGGATTTAATATTCTATTCATTAATCTATTAATATAGAAATAAAAGAATTCATAATCATCCGGTTAAGGTCGATCTAAACCAGCCCATTATGTATATGATTCAACATGCCAACTATTAAACAACTTATTAGAAACACAAGACAGCCAATCAGAAATGTCACGAAATCCCCCGCTCTTGGGGGATGTCCTCAGCGACGAGGAACATGTACTAGGGTGTATGTGCGACTCGTTCAGATCATGGGCTAGGACAAAAGAAAGAAAACAATTGATCCAGTATCAACGATCAGTACCAGCGAATAGGACAGAATGGAAGAACTCCATTCAATATCTAAAAATAAAAAAGATCTATTCTTTTCTTGTAGTATCAAATCTATGGTTTCCATTGGTGCAAATCCAATCAACTCAATTTAAAATTTAAGATGAGAAAGAATTCTCCATTGATAGCAAATGGTATCCATTAAGCAGGGGAAATCCTATTTTAAAAAGCAGAAAAATTATGCCTTACTCTTGCAAGAACGGACTAACAGGGTCAGCTACTCAGCTAATCTTCATAATTAAATACCGTTACTGTATTAAGTAGATCTCGTTGTGAAAGACCTAGTACTGGATAATTATGGGTAGAGCCAAAGAGTGTGAACTATACAAGTTAACAATAACATTGATTAAATTAAAGATTAAAGAAAGAAGGGCTCCGGTGTATAGAGAGGACCTCACCGTTTAATAAGTAACCATAGAAACGATGGAACCCACTATATCCATTTATATTTAATACTTTTTTATTTACTATGTGTTTGTTTTTGATACCTAGTATCAATACAATTTTTTTTTCTAGGCATTTCACCTAGAAAAAAAAAGAAAAAATCGTGGTAGGGAAGGTTATAGTAGCAAAAGCCATTGGAATTTTTATTTTATACATTGGAAAAATCCGTTTTGTTATTAATAGACTAGGACACGGGAAGGGAATAACTGAAAGAAAGGAAATCTATTAGTTATTCATCAAAGTTTCATTTTTTCAATGACCAGAATTAAACGAGGGTATATAGCTCGAAGACGTAGAACAAAAATTCGTTTATTTGCATCAACCTTTCGAGGGGCTCATTCAAGACTTACGCGTACTATTACTCAACAGAAAATAAGAGCTTTGGTTTCGGCTCATCGGGATAGAGGTAGACAAAAGAGAGATTTTCGTCGTTTGTGGATCACTCGGATAAATGCAGTAATTCGCGAAAATAAAGTATACTTAAGTTATAGTAAATTAATACACAATCTGTACAAGAGACAGTTGCTTCTTAATCGTAAAATACTTGCACAAATAGCTATATTAAATAAGAGTTGTCTTTATATGATTTCCAATGATATCATAAAATAAATAAAATCCGTTGGAGTCGTTTAAATGGAGTTCCCTGGAGAATGAACTCTGGGAAGGTAGAGTAGAAATTAGTATGATAAAATATGATAAAGTCATCAAAATGAAGAAAGACGTTCAATAAAAAATATTTATTCTTCTTATCCAATTTTTTTTTCTTACGACACGACATCTCGATTTTCCTTTTTTTCGAACAAAAAAAAAAAAAAACGTCAATCCACATTTGAGTTTGGATTAGAATTTTATTTTGATTCAATTGAAAAGTCGGTCTATTTTTTTCTGGTTCTAAGACCGGCAGTTCTAGCGGTTGACTCGGTTCTTTCAAATTGTTTCTCATTATTAAGAAAAGGTAACAGAGATAAAATACGAGCTTGTTTTATAGCAATAGTAATTAATCGTTGTTGTTTTAAGGTCAATCTATTCACCCGTCTAGATAATATTTTTCCTTGTTCGCTAATAAATCGACTAATTAAACTCATATTTCTATAATCAATTCGATCCCCCGATTGGATCGGAGGCAAACGCCTACGAAAAGATCGCTTGGATTTAAGAAAGATTCGCTTGGATTTATCCATGGTTTGTTTATTCCTTATCCTGAAAATCCCAATCCTATTTCTTAATTCGACATCTACATCATGTTTGATCCGATCGAAATAGGATTTGGTTTGTTTATATTTAAATAAATATATATTGTTATGTATAATATGTAATTTTTCATCTTTCTTGGAAGACTGACACACGAGCGGTCGGTTCAATCTATTTCTTTATTTCCCCGTGAATCGTATGTTTGTAACAACAGGGACAAAATTTTCTCAATTCCAATCGACTGGGAGTATTGTGTCGATTCTTTTGAGTAATATATCTGGAAATGCCCATTGATTCCTTATTAACACGATTTCGAACACAACTGGTACATTCCAAAATAACCGTTACTCGGACATCTTTACCCTTGGCCATGAACCTCCTTTGGTTTTTGATTCACTCAATTCTTTAATTTTCCGATCCAAAGCAAGGAAGAAGAAAGGACCAAAAAAAAAAAAAAAAAAGAAGCAGGTAACTCGAAATCAAATTATGAAAGAAAGATTTCGTTGCAATCAATAAAGTAATAATAAGTAATATAATGATTTCTAACTATATTTAGAATTAAAAATTGTGGTACAGTATTTCATTTTCAGTTAAGTATCTTGTATGATATTGTTGCCCCAACCATCACATTTTTATTTCCACTCTATTATTAATTTGAGCCTGGGCCTTAGTTCATAGTTTCACTGAGGGCGAAGCCTCTTTTTCTTTGTTTTTTTTAATAAGTTAGAAAAAAAAAAAGAAGGGAAGGGATTAGTTACAGATATTTATTGTATCTCTAATCTTCTCCCCCCCTTCCCATATCAATAACTAGAATGAAAAAAAGGGGAATATCAACGCATCCGGAAAAAAACGATTGATCTCTATCAATAAACCTGCTAAAGACCCGAACCATAGAGTACTTACTACCGGTGCCACGGAGAGATATGTTTTTAGATCTCGCATTTTTAAAACTCCTCTTTCTTTATTAGTTAATATAATTTGTATTACATAATGGTAATACATATATGACCAGATGTGTATATGTAGTTAATGACTGACCACTTGTATTGGTACGCGGAGTCCCTAATTCAAATTGAAATGTAAAAAATAGATATTTCTTAAAAGAAAAAAATACGCGCATTTCCGCCCGAAATTCCTAAAAAATTTTAATTTTTTATGGGAGGTTTCATATTTATTTCATACTTTAATATAAGTCTTTTACTATATTATATGTTTGTTATATGATATATGAGACCAAAAAGA